TTATTGGAAGAAAAAAGAAAAAAAAAATTAGATTTAGAAAGTAAAACAAAATTTTCGAAATTTGTATTCGATACAATTACAACCAATCCAAATGATCAAACAACAACTAGAGAAGAATCCATTCTAGAAGAAATCATTAAAAAAATTCCTAGATGGTCATATAAATTGACTGATGAGTTAGAAATACAGGATCAGGAGAAAGAAACCGAAACTGAGGAAGAACAGCCGAAGGAAGATCCTGAAATTCGTTCAAGAAAAGCCAAACGGATGGTGATTTATACTGATAACAATCAGAATACCGATAGTAATACAAATATTGATATTCTTGATAATATTGACGAAGCTGAAGAAATAGCTTTGATACGTTACTCACAACAACCTGACTTTCGTCGAGGTATAATCAAAGGATGCATGCGTGCTCAAAGACGTAAAACTGTTACTTGGGAACTATTTCAAACAGATATTCATTCCCCGCTTTTTTTTGATCGAGAAGACAAAGCATTTTTTTTTTCTTTTCTTTACATCTATCAAACGATTAATCTTATTTTTAGGAATTCCGTAGGAAGAAAACAAGAATTACAAATTTCCAATTTCGAAGAGGAAGAGGCAAAAAATAGGGATAAAAAAAACAAGGAGAAAGAAGAGGAAAATGAACGGATAATAATAGCGGAAACTTGGGATAGCATTATATTCGCTCAACCAATAAGAGGTTTAATGCTGGTAACGCAATCTTTTCTTAGAAAATACATTGTATTACCTTTATTGATAATAGCTAAAAATATTGGACGTATGTTATTACTCCAATTTCCCGAATGGCATGAGGATTTGAAGGACTGGAATAGAGAAATGCATGTTAAATGCACCTATAATGGCGTTCAACTATCAGAAACAGAATTTCCCAAAGATTGGTTAACCGATGGTATTCAGATAAAGATTCTATTTCCTTTCCGTTTAAAACCTTGGCGAAGATCGAAAATACAATCTCATTATAGGGATCCAATGAAAGGACAAAAAGAAAATTTTTGTTTTTTAACAATTTTGGGAATGAAAACGGAACTCCTTTTTGGTTCTCCCCAAAGACAACCCTCTTTTTTTGAACCCATATATAAAGAACTTGAAAAAAAAATTAGAAAAATGAAAAAGAATTTTTTTCGAGCTCTAAAAATTTCAAAAGAAAAACCAAGATGGGTTATCAAAATAGTTATAGTTCCAGTTCTAAAACGAATAATGAAAAAACTTGAAAAAGTGAACCAAATTTCTTTATTTGAATTGAGGAAGGTGAAAGTATATGAACCAAAAAAAAATGCAAAAGAGTCAAAAGAAAATAATAAGATTATTCCCGAATCGACCATTCGATCCATGAATTGGACAAATTATTTACTCATAGAAAAAAAAATTAAAGATCTTGCTGATAAGACAATCACAATCAGGAATCAAATAGAAGGAATTACAAAAGACAAGAAGAAAATAGTTCCATCCTATGATGATAAAAGACCAGAATTACGAAAACATATTTGGCAAAAATTCAAAAGATTCAAAAGAGAAAATACCCGATTAATATGCAAATCACATTATTTTATGAAATACTTCATTGAAAAAATATCCATGAATATCTTATTATGTATCGTTACCGTTTCTAAGGTCAATGCACAACTTTCAACAAAAAAAATTCTCAATGAATCCATTTATAACGATGAAAGAAATCGAGAAGGAATTGATGAAATAGATCAAAATACAATGAACTTTATTTCGACTATAAAAAAGTCCTTTTATAATCCTAATATTAGTAATAATTCAAATATTTATTACGATTTATCTTCTTTGTCCCAAGCATATGTATTTTACAAATTATCACAAACCCAATTGCTTAACAACCATCATTTGAAACCGGTACTTAAATATCGCGGGACCTATCCTTTTATTAAGGACAAAATAAAGTATTTTTGTATGACACAAGGAATATTTGATTCCAAATCAAGACATAAGAAAATTAATAAGTCTGGAATGAATGAATGGAAAAACTGGTTAAAGGGTCATTATCCATACAATTTATCTCAGAGCAAATGGTCTCCATTAGTACCGAAAAAATGGCAAAAGAGACTCAATCAACGTTCTACGATTAAAAATAAAGAATCAATGAAATTGTATTCATATAAAAAAAAAAAAGACCGATTAATTCCTTACATAAAAGAAAATTTCTATGCAGTGGATTTATTTACGAATCAAAAACAAAAATTAAAATTGAAAAAACCCTACAGATATGATCTTTTATCACACGGATATATAAATTATGTGGATAGTAAGGACTCATATATTTATGGACCAAAATTACAACTAAACAAGAACCAAGAAATTCTCTATAATTTCAACACCCCGAAACGCGAATTGTTTTATATATATATATTGGGAAATGTAACTATTGATAATTATCTAGAAGAAGGATATTTTTTTGATATGCATAAAAAGAAAAATCTAGATCGGAAATATTTTGATTGTAGAATTCTTCATTTTTATCTTAGAAAGAATATCGATATTGAGGACTGGACCAATATGCATATCGGTACTAAAATTGATAAAAATACTAAGACTAAAAAACAAATTTTTAATAAATTAAAAAAAAAGGGGGGGGGTCTTTTTTTTATTACGATTTATCAAGAAATGAATCCATCCAATAAAAAAAAAAAAGACTTTTTGGATTGGATGGGAATGAATCGAAATTATTGTACCATATCAAATCTAGAATCTTGGTTCTTCCCAGAATTTGTTTTACCTTTTGATGTATATAAAATGAAACCGTGGATCATACCAATCAAATTACTTCTTTCCAATATTTATTATAATGAAAATGAAAAAAATATTAGTCAAAATAAAAACATCAAAGATTCTATGAAAATGGAATTTCAAAATTCCAACCAAGAAAAAAACGAAGAAAAGGGTCAATCAAATCTTGTATCAAATCAAAACCAAAAGAAGCATCTTGAAGAGAATTGCATGAAATCAGATATTAAAAAGGGTCAAAAGAAAAAAAAATCCAAGAAAAACAAGGAAAGAGAACTAGATTTGTTCCTGAAAAAATATTTTCGTTTTCAAATAAAATGGGATTACTTCTTGAATCAAAAAATAATCAATAATATCAAGGTATATTGTCTACTACTTAGATTGATAAATCCAAAGGAAATTACTATATCCTCAATTCAAAGAAGAGAGATGTATCTAGATGTAATGGTGAGTCAGAAGGGTCTAGCTCTTAGAGAATTGATAAAAAAAGGAATATTGATTATCGAACCAAGTCGCCTATCTTTAAGAAGGGATGAAAAATTCATTATATATCAAACCATAGGTATAGGTATTTTGTTGGTCGATAAGAGTAAGCACCAAATTAATAAAAAATACATAAAAAAAAGATATGTTGATAAGAAGAATTTTAATAAATCCACTGGACAACATGGCAATATGTTTGTAAATAGGCATCAAAATCATTATGATTTCCTTGTTCCTGAAAATATTCTATCTTCTAGACGTCGTAGAGAGTTGAGAATTCTAATTTGTTTCAACTCTTATACTCATAATTTGGATGTTCTGAATAGAAATACAGTATTTTTCAATGAAAACAACATAAGAAACTCTGCACAATTTTTTAATGAGGACAAATGTCTTAATACAAATTCAAAAAAATTCATTAAATATAAATTGTTTCTTTGGCCCAATTACCGATTAGAAGATTTAGCTTGCATGAATCGCTATTGGTTTGATACCAATAATGGTAGTCGTTTCAGTATGTCAAGGATACATATGTATCCACGATTCAAAATCATTTAATTTAAATTTAATAGTATATCTCCTAATACTATATATCAATATCACATATCATTTTTATCATTTGAAAAGGCAAAAGATTTACGCATACGGTATGTTATATTCTGGTACATGATACGTATTTACTTGTGTATCAATTCAATTGAATCTAGAAATAAATTCACAGAATCCTTTTTAGGTGCAAATAGATGCAAAGAAATCATTATTCTTGTGTGTACTAGATTAAAAAAAATTGACATATCATTATCTATTATCATAATATAATAATAAACCATAATATAATTAGAATAATTATAAATTAAATAATAACATTAATATATATTATTTTATATTTATTTATTTTAATTATTTTTCCTGTTTTCCTGATCGGTAAAATCCATGGAAAAGAAAAAGAGAAAAAGTTTTATGGTTAAGAATTCATTCATTTCACTTATTTCACAAGAAGAAAAAGAAGAAAACAGAGGTTCTGTTGAATTTCAAGTATTCCGTTTCACCAATAAGATACGAAGACTTACTTTACATTTGGAATTGCACAAAAGAGATTTTTTATCCCAAAGAGGTCTACAAAAAATTCTGGGAAAACGTCGACGTATGCTGGCTTATTTGTCAAAGAAAAATGGAGTGCGTTATAAGAAATTAATTGATCAGTTGGATATTCAGGAGCCAAAAAATCGTTAATTTCATCATTTAAATTATGAATTAGTAGTTATTAGATTTTTATTTCGATGAACCTCCTTTTTTGAGGAATTCATGGAATAGTGAATTAAGGAAGAAAAGATATGACTGTACCGGCTACAAAAAAAAAATTCATGATAGTTAATATGGGTCCTCACCACCCATCAATGCATGGTGTTCTTCGACTAATCGTTACTCTCGATGGTGAAGATGTTATTGACTGTGAACCCATATTGGGCTATTTACACAGGGGGATGGAAAAAATAGCGGAAAATCGAACAATTATACAATATTTGCCTTATGTAACGCGTTGGGATTATTTAGCTACTATGTTCACAGAGGCAATAACGGTAAATGCACCAGAACAACTAGAAAATGTTCAAGTACCTAAAAGGGCTAGTTATATCAGAGTAATTATGCTGGAACTGAGCCGTATAGCTTCTCATTTGTTATGGCTTGGACCTTTTATGGCAGATATCGGTGCGCAGACTCCCTTTTTTTATATTTTTAGAGAGAGGGAATTGATATATGATTTATTCGAAGTCGCCACAGGTATGCGAATGATGCATAATTTTTTCCGCATCGGAGGAGTAGCTGCCGATCTACCTTATGGCTGGATAGATAAATGTTTAGATTTTTGCAATTATTTTTTAGCAGGAATTGTTGAATATCAAAAACTTATTACGCGAAACCCCATTTTTTTGGAGCGAGTCGAAGGGGTGGGCATTATTGGTGGAGAGGAGGCAATAAATTGGGGTTTATCAGGACCGATGTTACGAGCTTCTGGAATACAATGGGATCTTCGTAAAATTGATAATTATGAGTGTTACAATGAATTTGATTGGGAAGTTCAATGGCAAAAAGAAGGAGATTCATTAGCTCGTTATTTAGTACGAATCGGTGAAATGAGAGAGTCCATCAAAATTATTCACCAGGCTCTAGAAGGAATTCCAGGAGGACCCTATGAGAATTTAGAAGTCCGACGCTTTGATAGAACAAAAAATTCCGAATGGAATGATTTTGAATATAGATTTATTAGTAAAAAACCTTCCCCCAATTTTGAATTGTCTAAACAAGAACTTTACGTGAGAGTAGAAGCTCCAAAAGGGGAATTGGGAATTTTTTTGATAGGAGATAATAGCGTTTTCCCTTGGCGATGGAAAATTCGCCCACCCGGCTTCATAAATTTGCAAATTCTTCCTCAACTAGTTAAAAGAATGAAATTGGCTGATATCATGACGATACTAGGTAGTATAGATATCATTATGGGAGAAGTTGATCGTTGAAATGATAATTGATACGACAGAAGTACAAACTATCAATTCTTTTTCTACATCGGAATTATTAAAAGAAGTATATGGACTCATATGGATCTTTGTACCCATTTTAACCCTTATATTGGGAATTACAATAGGGGTACTGGTAATTGTGTGGTTAGAAAGAGAAATATCCGCAGCGATACAACAACGTATTGGGCCTGAATATGCCGGCCCCTCGGGAATTCTTCAAGCTCTGGCAGATGGAACTAAACTATTTTTAAAGGAGGACCTTCTCCCGTCTAGAGGAGATGCTCATTTGTTTAGTATTGGACCGTCAATAGTGGTCATATCAATTTTACTAAGTTATTTAGTAATTCCTTTTGGGTATCGCCTCGTTTTAGCCGATCTCAGTATAGGTGTTTTTTTATGGATCGCTATTTCAAGTATTGCTCCTATTGGGCTTCTTATGTCAGGATACGGATCGAATAATAAATATTCCTTTTCAGGTGGTCTGCGAGCTGCTGCTCAATCTATTAGTTATGAAATACCATTAACTCTATGTGTGTTATCAATATCTCTACGTGCGATTCGTTGAATATGAACTTTATACTTCTTTCCTATCCTGGAAGTAAAGGGAAGAAGTTGAATGTATTGAATAGATATTTTCTTTTTATTCATCATTCGGGTCAATGAGATAAAAGAGATAGTTATATGAGTGAAACAAAACAACTTAGAAATTTGCAGTAAGAAGAGAAAATCTCATTTCATATGTACAAGAATAAAGTTGAAGTAAACATAAGCAGTGGAAACTGTTTATCCCAAGATTGAGATTCTTTCATTAGTCATCATATCTTGAAGCGGGTGTAAAAGATCAACTATATGGAGTTTTCATTACTGTCTTGTATTTATTAACATGCTATAGATCAATCAAAAATCAGTGAACGGTTAGGAACACAAAAGTGCATAAAGGATTAGTAGTGGAGATAATGTAAGGTATCAAAAAAAGAGATATTTCTGCATAAAACGAATCAAAATAGGGGCTTTAAGTTGGTAGAAATGATCAAGCAGTACTTCCCTACGATTCCGATCTAGAGTATGCTCCTATTCACTGATTAAAGAAATGACTATCCAGAACGAATTAATTCTTTATTTATTTTTCAAAGTAACCTCTTCTAATATAGAAGAACGGGAACAAAAGAAATGGAATGTAATAATCGAATGATTCAAAAAAATCTTTATTTAATTTATTCTTTTTCCCATCCATATGGATGGAATTCTTATCACGATTTATGAACTAATTCCTCCTATTTTTTTTTTATTTATTGATATAACAAGTCGAGTATTTTATTTAAGGGATAAGTTATTACCGAACAAAGAAGAATACACTTATAAGGGATGAGATCCATTCCGAAGCACTTTTTTCTTATTATAGCGAATTATAGCGAACGGAATTCCAGTGGTTTAATTTGGGACTCTCTGATATCTCTTTATCTACCCCAAAAGAGGTGATAATACCGAACCAGTTCTTACATTTATTTATAGCCATAGAGGAGCCGTATGAAGCTGAGGTCTCATGTACGGTTTTGGAATAGCGATAGGAATAGTGATGTTATTATCGACTATAATTATCTAACAGTTCAAGTACAGTTGATATAGTTGAAGCTCAGTCCAAATATGGCTGGGGGGGGTGGAATTTGTGGCGTCAGCCCATAGGATTTATAGTTTTCATAATTTCTTCTCTAGCTGAATGTGAGAGATTGCCCTTTGATTTACCAGAAGCAGAGGAAGAATTAGTAGCAGGTTATCAAACCGAATATTCAGGTATCAGATTTGGTTTATTTTATCTTGCTTCTTACCTAAATTTATTAGTTTCTTCATTATTTGTAACGGTTCTTTATTTAGGTGGATGGGATTTCTCTATTCCACACATATCTGTTCTTGAACTTTTCGGAATAAAAAAAATAGCTGGAGTCTTTGGAATAACAATTGGTATCTTTATTACATTAGCTAAAGCTTATTTGTTTTTGTTCATTTCTATCACAACAAGATGGACTTTACCTAGGATGAGAATGGACCAACTATTAAATCTTGGATGGAAATTTCTTTTACCTATTTCTTTGGGTAATCTATTATTGACAACTTCTTCCCAACTTGTTTCACTATAACTAACAGAATACGATAACAATATTCTATATTCATAACCTCTTTCAAACAAGAGAAAGAAACATCAATTTATTCATGGATATCTACAATATGTTCCCCACGGTGACTGGGTTCATGAATTATGGTCAACAAACAATACGAGCTGCAAGGTATATCGGTCAAAGTTTCATAATTAGCTTATCCCACACAAACCGTTTACCTATAACTATTCAATATCCTTATGAAAAATCAATTACGTCAGAGCGTTTTCGTGGGCGAATTCACTTTGAATTTGATAAATGTATTGCTTGCGAAGTATGTGTTCGTGTATGCCCAATAGATTTACCCGTTGTTGATTGGAGATTGGAAAGAGATATGAAAAAGAAACAATTGCTTAATTATAGTATTGATTTTGGGATTTGCATATTTTGTGGTAACTGTGTCGAGTATTGTCCAACAAACTGTTTATCAATGACTGAAGAATATGAACTTTCTGCTTATGATCGTCACGAATTGAATTATAATCAAATTGCTTTAGGTCGGTTACCAATGTCAGTAATTGAAGATTACATAATTCAAACGAATTCGACTCAAACCAAAATATATAAAGCTAAACCCTTCGATTCAAGAACGATTACCAATTACTAAGCTTTTTTTTTGGGGGGGGGTTGACGAATAACTATGAATAATAACTAGTAACTATTGATTGTTGAGAATTACTCTTTGACTAAAACTGATAATCTATTTTCTTTTTATATTTCTTTTCTCGCAATATTTTCAAAATATACAATTTTCTTTTGGATAAATTGGATAAAAAAGTAATAAAAAAGAAAGTAAGTAGAATTGGCTCGATAATAATATATATTCTATATATAGAACATAATATATATAATATAGAAATATAGATAGAAATATAGAAAATCTCAAGAAAATATAAAATGAATTGAATATTTAATTCATATTAAGATTAAGATTTAATTAGGAACGTATTAAATACAATAAAAATGGAGAAACTCCTCTTTCCTGGACCATTTAGTAAGGTCATGATTTGACTTATTTTTTTTATATACATAATGGATTTACCTGAACCAATACATGATATTCTTGGAACATTTCTGGGATCAGTTCTTGTATTAGGGAGTCTGGGAGTAGTATTACTTACCAATCCTATTTATTCTGCTTTTTCATTGGGATTGATTCTTGTTTGTATATCCTTATTCTATATTCCATCGAACTCCTTTTTTGTAGCTGCCGCACAGCTTCTTATTTATGTAGGAGCCATAAATGTCTTAATCGTATTTGCAGTAATGTTCATGAATGGTTCAGAATACTCCAATGATTCATATTTTTGGACCATTGGAGATGGAGTCACTTCACTGGTTTGTACAAGTTTTTTTTTTTACTAATTACTACTATACCAGATACGTCATGGTACGGAATTATTTGGACTACAAGATCAAATCAGATCATCGAACAGGACCTTATAAGTAACGTCCAACAAATTGGGATTCATTTATCGACAGATTTTTATCTTCCCTTTGAACTAATTTCTATAATTCTTTTAGTTTCCTTGATAGGTGCAATTACTATGGCTCGCCAATAATAAAATACTAAAAAGAACTACTTAGAATTAGAATTTTAAAAAGAATTAAAAATATAAATTCTAAATAAATAAAAAACAGAAAGGTTTAAAGGTTTTTAATTAAATCTGTTTATTTTCTTTTGCTCTGTAATTGTTTCTTCTAGTTTAATTAATCGAATCACTTGAACCTGAATTGTTGATATTGAAATGAATCGAGATTGATAAGGAGTTAGTTAATGATGTTCGAGTATGTACTTTTTTTGAGTGTTTATTTATTTTCTATCGGTCTTTATGGATTGATCACAAGTCGAAACATGGTTAGAGCACTTATGTGTCTTGAGCTTATACTAAATTCGGTTAATATAAATCTTGTAATATTTTCTGATATATTTGATAGTCGTCAATTAAAGGGAAATATTTTCTCAATCTTTATTATAGCTGTTGCAGCTGCTGAAGCAGCTATTGGGCTAGCTATTGTTTCGTCGATTCATCGAAACAGAAAATCAACTCGTATCAATCAATCGAATTTGTTGAATAATTAAAATAATTAAATAAATTAAATAATTAGTATTAGTAATAATTATTATGATTATATATTGAAATATCAGTTATAATGATCATATAAAACACTATACAACATAATAAAGCATAAGAAAATATAAATGAAATTGGGAAATTTTTCTATTCTTTCACTTTTATATTCTTAATATATATTAGAATCCTATTCTTCATTTTTTCTTTATTGTATTCATTTTCATTTTTATGTATTAATTATTTATTTTATTTAATTAATTTAATTTCATTTTATTATTATAAACTTAATTTATAATTATTTTTATAATAATTATAAATTAAGTTTATAATAAATTTCTTTTCTAAAATAAACTAAAATACAAATATTATTCTATAATAGTAAAATATTATGTTATGAAAAATATATACTATAATAGTAAAATAGTATGACAAATGATATAGTATGAAATATAATTAATTTCAAATGGAATTAGTATTTAATTATTAGTGATCAAATTAAACTTTGATTAGGATTAGTAATAATTAGTAATAAATAGTACTAAATACAAATAAAATGGGAAATATATATATATATTATATATATATAATATATTATTATAGTAAATATAGTTAAATATAATAGTAATGTAAATAAAGACAATACCTAAAAATGAAACTAAATTCAGAATTTAGTTTCATTTTTAGATATTAGATATTCAATAGATTTATATTGAATTTATATTATATTGAAATATTGATTTAAATGATTGATCAATTTGTTTTATTGGCCAATTTGAATTCACACATGCGACTCATCTCATATGATATGATGATGATTTTTGAAACGGAAATCAAAGTTTCTTGGCTTTTTCTCATGAACTGATTTCAAAATATATTGATTCTTAAAATTTTTATAAACCACTGCTTCGTCTGGTGTTTACAATATAAATACTAATTTCTACCAGATTGGAAATTTTTAATGTTCAAACCTGGAATTTATAGATCCAATGTCACATTCAGTAAAAATTTATGATACATGTATAGGGTGCACTCAATGTGTACGAGCCTGCCCTACAGATGTATTGGAAATGATACCTTGGGACGGATGTAAAGCTAAGCAAATTGCTTCCGCACCAAGAACGGAGGACTGTGTGGGTTGTAAGAGATGTGAATCCGCTTGCCCAACTGATTTTTTGAGTGTTCGTGTTTATTTATGGCATGAAACAACTCGCAGCATGGGTCTATCTTATTGATACATTACAAAAACAAAAAAATCCACTTGAATCATTTGATTCCTCTTTACCGACAAAAGCCCGTACTCGGTAGAATATATTATTCTATTACGAGCACGGGTTTTTCTGGTCAAAACGTATCTTGTCTTTATCACGAGTTATTTTCCTTGGTTAACAATACTTGTTGTTTTGCCGATATTCATCGGCTCTTCCATTTTCTTTCTTCCTCATAGAGGAAATAAGATATTTAAATGGTATACTATATGTATATGCTTTTTTGAACTCCTTTTAACGACCTATGTATTCTGTTATCATTTCCAATTGGACGATCCATTAATCCAATTGGAGGAAGATTTCAAATGGATAGATATTTTTGATTTTCACTGGAGACTGGGAATCGATGGACTTTCCGTAGGACCTATTTTACTGACAGGATTTATTACTACTTTAGCTATCTTAGCAGCTTGGCCAGTTACTCGAAATTCACGATTGTTCTATTTCCTCATGTTAGCAATGTACAGCGGTCAAATAGGATCATTTTCTTCTCGAGACCTTTTACTTTTTTTCATGATGTGGGAGTTAGAATTAATTCCTGTTTATTTACTTTTATCCATGTGGGGAGGAAAGAAACGTCTCTACTCGGCTACAAAGTTTATTTTGTACACTGCGGGGGGCTCCATTTTTCTCTTAATAGCAGTTCTAGGTATGGGTTTATATAGTCCTAATGAACCCACATTAGATTTTGAAAGATTAGCTAATGAATCATATCCTGTAGCATTGGAAATAATATTATATTTTGGATTCCTTATTGCTTATGCTGTCAAATTGCCGATTATACCTCTACATACGTGGTTACCAGATACCCATGGAGAAGCACATTACAGTACATGTATGCTTCTAGCTGGAATATTATTAAAAATGGGAGCATATGGACTTATTCGGATCAATATGGAATTATTACCCCACGCTCATTCTATATTTTCTCCCTGGTTGGTAATAGTGGGAACGATTCAAATAATCTATGCAGCTTCAACCTCTCTCGGTCAACGTAATTTAAAAAAGAGAATAGCCTATTCCTCTGTATCTCACATGGGTTTCACAATTATAGGAATTGGTTCTATAACCGGAATGGGACTCAACGGTGCTATTTTACAAATACTCTCTCATGGATTTATTGGTGCTGCATTTTTTTTCTTAGCGGGAACGAGTTGTGATAGAATACGTCTTGTTTATCTCGACGAAATGGGAGGGGTATCGATCCCAATGCCAAAACTATTTACCATGTTCAGTAGTTTTTCAATGGCTTCTCTTGCATTGCCAGGAATGGGTGGTTTTGTTGCGGAATTATTCGTTTTTTTTGGAATAATTACTAGTGAAAAATATCTTTTTATGCCAAAAATGTTAATTACTTTTGTAATGGCAATTGGAATGATATTAACTCCTATTTATTTATTATCTATGTTACGTCAGATGTTCTATGGATACAAGTTATTCAATGTTCTAAACTCTAATTTTGCGGATTCTGGACCACGAGAACTATTTGTTTCAATGTGTATCTTTTTACCTATAATAGGGATTGGTATTTATCCGGATTTCGTTCTCTCCCTATCAGTTGATAGGGTACAGGCTATCCTATCTAATTACTTTCATCAATAGAATAGTCTTTCATTAATGATACCGAAATGGAATTTTTTGTTTTTTTTTTATTTTAAGATTTCAAAAATCGTTCACTGTACAATGCAAAAGAATAAAATGAATTAGAATTTTTATAAGATGCATTTTGAGTTTTTTAGAACCGTTTGAACAAGGAATGATTCAAACGGTTCTAAAAAACTTGCACAAACAAGAAGCTTTTTTTACATATGCATATGGGACGATGTTTTTATGTATTCTTTATTTTATGTAGTTTATTCAATTCTTTATTCGTGTAGTTTGTTCAATTAGATATTAATGTGAATGAACCATAACTATGTAGACCTATCCCTAATAGATTGATTCCAAAATAGCATATCCAAATTATAAGATATCCTATAGAAGCTACAAGCGCGGAAGTCGTACCTTGCAAACTTTGATTTGTTCTAGTATGTAAATAAATCGCGAATATGGTCCAAGTAATAAATGCCCAAGTTTCTTTTGGGTCCCAATTCCAATAAGATCCCCATGCCTCATTCGCCCATACTGCTCCACAAAGAACGCCTATGGTTAAAAATGTAAACCCTAAACTAATAACACGATAACTCCAATAATCCAAACATTGAGTCAATTGATATTTATAATAATTTCGAAATGAAAGAAAAGAAGTCTTTTGTAAAACATTTTTATTTTCATTCAAATATCGAATCTCACCAAAGAAAAATAAAAATGACTTAATTAAGATTAAGAAATTTTGGCCTTTACCTTTCCCAAAAATATGGATGTTTTTTCGAAATGTAATAACTAGAAGAGCGACTGATAATAATGATCCGCATAAAAGAGCTGCATAGCTTAATAACATCATACTTACGTGCATCATTAACCACTGAGATTGTAAAGCAGGTACTAATATTGCAGATTGATGCATTTCAGTTAAAAGACCCGACGTGGCAAAGCCTTGTGTAAAAATAGTACTTGGTGCGGTTATTGTACTTAAATCATTTTGACGGTTCCCTCTCTTGGAAATCATATAAATAATGGAGAAACCACACGAAAGGAAAATTAATGATTCGTATAAATTACTTAACGGAAAATGTCCCGAAGAAATCCAACGAGAAACTAATAATCCTGTTATAGAGAAAAAAGTAGCTATTATCCCCTTTTCCGATGAATCACGCAATCCTACGATTTCGTGGGCTAATAAGGTCATCAAATGAATCGTAATTACAATTGAAATAATCGAAAAAGAGATATGAGTTAATATATGTTCTAAAATCGTAAATATCATAAAAGGGGGTCCCATTAGAGAATTAAAATAGGAATTGAATACATTATAGGATCCATTGTGTCTCTTTAGAGTTTTAGAAGATTTTTTTATAGGATACCGCCACTCGGACTCGAACCGAGATGCTCTAGCACTGCTTCCTAAGAGCAGCGTGTCTACCAATTTCACCATGGCGGCTTACTTGAAATAATAATAGTCAATTGATCTTGAATCGTCGAGATTTAAGGATTCAATATAGTTTAGGAAACATTAGAATTGATGAATAAAGATTCATTTTAATTCATATTTGAATCTTCATTCAATATTCAATAGAATAAAATAATTTTTAGCTTTGGTTAGTATCATTGTAAGTTCAGTTTTATTACCTTTCGCATACTAGAATAATACTAGAATACTAGAAATTAAGTTCTCCCCAAACAGTTGGAACTTGATAATTTTGTTGTCGATCGAGGTATAGAACTAAGAATTGTTCCTTTTCTTTTCTATTTTTGATTCGTTTTTCATTTATCCAATTTCATGGATTCAAATAAATTGAAATATTTTTCAATGAACAAAATGAAATAACTAGGATTTTATATGTATAACAATTTCATCGCAAAATTAAAAGAATTTTTTATTTTCTAATGATTTCGACACTTTAGCTTTAGTATAATTAAAGTATTAATACTCTTCGTGAAATCATAATATATATAGAATATAATGGTCAGATTTACCAAACAAATTAGGTTTTTGGTTAGGCATATAAGATAAGAAACAAAATAATTTGCATTTCTATTCTATTGCAATCATACTCTACTTTTCACAATATTTTTCTATTGTGAAAAGTAGAGTATGATTGTGAAAGGTAGATAGAAAAAGAATACTAAGAACTCAATATACACACCCTTATTCTGCAGACCACATCTACATACCACAGCAGCTAGTTCTAACTCATCTTTCTTGATATTGAGGAGTTCAATACTTCAATACATTAATTAATGTGTAATGTGAATCATTCATCTTAAAAAATTGGAAATTCTTCGGGGTATGTCAATTCTGATTATTCCAAAACTTGATTATTTGTTTGTTGCACAAAAAAACTTTTTAAACGTCCAGTGGAAACGGATTTCGCTAAAGAAAAAGCCTTTACTGCAGCTAAATATCCTTTTTTCTTCCAAATATTTCTACGAATACGTTTTTTTGATATAGAAGTACGTTTTTTGGGGACTGCCATTCAATAAAGGGTTACTCGTTTTTTTAATCGTTGTATGTGAAAGACATGTATTGTTCAAAAATAGATTGTTTCTTTTAGTCATTATCTATACTTATTCCGTGGTAAAATAGTTAAAAAAAAAAGCATTTCATTTTTCATCAAACAATTTCTATTAAAAACTTATACTATAAAATAAATATAAAACATTAAAACATATAATATAAATTATTATATTATAAATATAAATTAAACAAATTTAAATTAAACAAATTAAAACATATACATATAAATTAGTAAATGAAAACATACATTACATATATATTATTTATATAATATTTATATAATATAAAAATATTAATATAAAAATATTCAATTATATTATTAAAATAAAATAAAAACAAAGATAATCATAACATAGATAATAACAATATGATAATCACAATATTTTTATATTGTAAAATAATTACGATTACGTTACGCATACATATACATATATAATTACGTATATATACGCATCACATATCACATATATAACTATAACAAACACTAGGGATAAAAATACAAATAGAAAAAAGGAAGGATGTTTTTTTTTTTTTTTTAACAAATATTTTTTCTATTATTTTTATCTTTCTATTAATTGATTAAGTTCAGAGTGCCATGCCTGTAATTTAAATTACAATTCGGACTACGAACTAGTAGTTAATCTCTTAAACACGATATTTCATTACCTAATAAAGAAAACCTTAGTCCATTTTTATTTCAGTTCTAAAGGAATTAAGTAATTACTCTAAAAAGTCACAAATAGGATAACTAGGTCCTTTTTTATTTAAATTAAATACAGATCATAATATCTATATCCGAATCGAGTACTTCTTTTGGTATAATCTCTTTTTCCTTTCCTTATTATACATTATCTTACTATACACTATACTATACACTATACTATATAATAATATGGCTATAAATTACCAGAATAGAATATTCTACTAAGATTAGAGATTAGAACTAGAAACTATATATAAACTATATATAATATACATAGTAGAATGATTAAAAATTTCATTTTGTTTTCTTATGGAGCATACATATCAATATGCATGGATAATACCTTTTCTTCCACTTCCAGTTACTATGTCAATAGGATTTGGACTTCTACTTATTCCGACAGCAACAAAAAATATTCGTCGTATATGGGCTTTTCCTAGTGTTTTACTGTTAAGTATAGCTATGGGGTTTTCGGTCAATTTATCTATTCAACAAATAAATGAAAGTTTTATCCATCAATATCTATGGTCTTGGACCATCAATAATGATTTTTCCTTAGAGTTCGGATACTTGATCGATCCACTTAGTTCCATTATGTCAATACTAATTACTACTGTTGGAATCATGGTTCTTATTTATAGTGACAATTATATGTCTCATGATCATGGATATTTCAGATTTTTTGCTTATATGAGTTTTTTCAATGCTTCTATGTTGGGATTAGTTACCGGTTCCAATTTGATACAAATTTATATTTTTTGGGAATTAGTGGGAATGTGTTCCTATTTATTAATAGGATTTTGGTTCACACGACCGACTGCGGCAAGTGCTTGTCAAAAAGCTTTTGTAACTAACCGTGTAGGGGATTTTGGTTTATTATTAGGAATCTTGGGTTTTTATTGGATAACAGGTAGTTTCGAATTTCGGGATTTGTTCGAAATTACTAATAACTTGATCCACAATAATAGGGTCAGTTCTTTATTTGCTACTTTGTGTGCCTCTTTATTATTCGTCGGTGCAATTGCTAAATCCGCACAATTCCCCCTTCACATATGGTTGCCTGATGCCATGGAAGGACCCACTCCTATCTCGGCTCTTATACACGCTGCTACTATGGTAGCAGCAGGAATTTTTCTTGTAGCTCGACTTCTTCCTCTTTTCATATTCATACCTTACATAATGAATTTCATTTCTGTAATAGGTATAATAACAGTACTATTAGGAGCTACTTTGGCTCTAGCTCAAAGAGATATAAAAAGAAGTTTAGCCTACTCTACAATGTCTCAATTGGGTTATATTATGTTAGCTTTAGGTATAGGTTCTTATCGAGCTGCTTTATTCCATTTGATCACTCATGCCTATTCTAAAGCTTTATTGTTTTTAGGATCCGGATCTATTATTCATTCA